ACAATGACTGCAAATCCCTCCGATATCATTTGAGAATACAAATTTTTGTTGTACCCAAAAAATTTATTTTGATTCGAATCATTAACGGAAATAATAAAATGATTCTGTTGATACATTCGACTAATTAAACGTTTTATAATTAGTAAACTAGATTTCTTGTCATAACCTACATTATCCAACAAAACGGATCTATTTAAACCACGATCATGAGCAAGTGCATAAATATACTCCCGAAAGATAAGTGGGTATAGGAAGTCATGTTGCTGAGATCTATATAATTCTAAATATCCTTGAAATTCTTCCATTTAAAATTCAATTTGAATCAGAAAAGAAATAGGTGATTTATTGGGTTATCAAATGATACATAGTACGATACAGTCAAAACAAGGTATTTATATTATAGTAAGAAAAAATTAGATACCTCGGAAACAAGTCAAACTCATCAACGGACTCTCCAGACCCTCCCTTTCCATATAATAGATTTATGTTCATTTATAGGATAACAAGATAGTTAGAAGCCCTTTATTTTATCAATCCAATCGCTCTTTTGATTTTGAAAAAAAAAATCTCTTTATCAATATACTGCCTTCTTCTACACATTTATCTCTACCCCATAAAGGGGGAATAGCTAATAGTTAGGACTCATAAGAAATTTCTAATCCACTCATCGGAAAAGCTTTTCCCGCATCAAGCACTAATATATTTTTAACGTCTAATTAGATGGGGTAATCATTCAAAAATGAAGAACAGAAGCTCGTTACTTTTTATTTCCCTAGAATTGGAACCTCTAGTAAGGCTCTACCCATTTATTCATTCGACCCCCCCCAAAAATTCTTTTTTAAAAATTGAATTTAAACAATTGAAATAAGATTTTGGACCTATTCAGTAAGAATGAAATATTCTTAGAATTATCCTACGACATGCTGCTTTTTCCATTCATTCCTTTCAGGATCAGTCGTGGTCTTACAAACTCTACCGATGGTATGGACGAATCTGTTGCTTCATACAAATGTGTAAAAGATGCTAGCCGCACTTAAAAGCCGAGTACTCTACCGTTGAGTTAGCAACCCAAATAAACAAATTAGAATGTGTAGATACAATCAGAATCCCAATAAATAACGAAATTGAATGGTACAACACAATCAAACCATTAAAAAAAAAAATGAAAAAAAAAAACTCTAACTGAACATAATAAAAATGAACAAATCCGACGAAAATACAAAAAATTCTCAAATAAAAGATAAAATAAGGATAAAATCAAAGATTTTCAAATATTTATAGACCGCCTCTTGTCTCTCTTCTCTTATATTATCCATTAATTAGTATATATCGAGTTTAATTGATTAAAATCTTAATCAAAAAAGACTTCTTGTATGACAGAAAATATAAGAGCCTATTATTTGAATGAAATAAAATCTATGGAACAGGGATAAATAGATCCATTTATCCACGATCGGATTATATTTATTTGATACACTGTTGTCAATATGAATATTGAGAAAAGCATACGTATACAAAAGAGAAAACAAATTCTAAATCGAACTAACAATTCCGATTTCAATCAATTAAAATGAATCAAATTCAAATTATTTAAATTGAAATATAAAAAAAACGAAGGACTTGTGTTGGATTGGCACTATATAATATAGGTGGAAGACTAAATTAAGGAAGACGGAGGAGAAGTAGAAAAAAAAAATGAGGTTTATTCAATAACTAAAATAAGCAGATTTAGTCCTTTGTTTTTTTTTGTTCATAGAGTTCCAACGAAAACGGGGGTAATGTCAAATTTTTATGTCTATAGACCCCGTTACTTCTACGTCATTTCTTATTTATTCACTTGATCTTTTTTTCTATATTTATTTTATTAATTGAATTTTGTTTGTTGATTAAGGCGAAGTTCCGTAAAAACCCCCGCCTTTTTTGAAATATCATGAACAGTTCCTGTAGGTTGAGCGCCTTTTTCAAGGAAGTATAGAATAGCAGGAACATTTAAATAGATTTGATTCTTTATCGGATCATAAAAACCCACTTTCCGAAGATCTCTTCCCTCTCGTCGGGATCGAACATCAATTGCAACGATTCGATAAATGGCTCATTGGGATAGATGAAGAATACCCCCCCTAGAAACGTATAAGAAGTTTTCCCCTCGTACGGCTCGAGAAAATTAGAAATTATGTCTATGTATAGAATTACAATATCAAATATATATCCATAAAATAAAATCATCAAATTAATTAGACTATTGATTTTAGTACTTTTTTTCTTATTCTTACCCAACAAAAAAGAAAATTAGTCGTATTTGCACCCTCATAACTCAAGTTGGATAACTCTGAAATAACTCAAAAGAGAAACCTTTTAGATATTTCATCTATTGAGCGGTCTCTAACCCTTTAATTGTCTGTCTTCTTTAGAATCCATTTTGATTCTTTTCTGATCTAGTTGTTAAGACAATTGAAAATGGTATTTCCTTGTTCCAGGATCTTTGCCTTGAATCATTGGGTTTAGACATTACTTCGGTGATCTTTAAATCCTTTCAAAACGGCAGCAACATACCATTTTTTGTGATTTCTTTCTGTCAAAGAATCATACGAATGTTTGATTCCTGCGTAATACACTTTCCTTGTGATTTGATCGAAAGAGTTTTACCAATTTCAACAAACTTTCCTTTTGAATTGGAAAGTTTCTCGAATAGGACCCTTTAAGTTTATGTATCGAAAATATACTTACGAAGCTGTTCCAATTTATTGATTGATACTAACCCTAGATTCTTGCCCCTGAAAAATAAATCAATACTTTCTACTCGAGCTCCATCCTATACTATATTATAATTATATTATATCATACCCCCCCAAAAAAGAGAGTTACAGCGGAACAGAACAAATGATGTCGAGCCAAGAGCACTTTCATTCCTATATAATATATAAAAAAATGGTGGATGTAAGACTCCACAGCGGATCATGTCCTTCAAGTCGCACGTTGCTTTCTACCACATCGTTTTAAACGAAGTTTTACCATAACATTCCTTCAGTTTGGAACCCATATGTAATTGATTCAATTATGGAATCATGAATAATCATTAGTTCGGATAGAGATTAATAGAATTTAATATTGGAAATTCTATAAAAATAATTTTTTTTTTATTATTTCTATTTTCTTATTTATATTATTCTAAATTTGAGAATATTTTTCGATTATTGTAAAAATCAAATTAGTTAACTAAATTCTAACTAATATAACACGAATAAATAAATATAATACGAAGAAACAAGTTATTTTGAATCTGTATCTTCAAGTAACATAATAGTGGTAGCATAAATTCAACAATTTCACACTTCTTCAAGTACCAAGAACTCATAGGAGTTCGTTACAAAGATTGAATTGATTGAAAAATCTCCTATCCGATATAATTATTTGCATTTTGCATAACATAAAGTTTTACAGCAAGGACCTTTCGTTTTTTATCATCAGTAAGAGAGAGAGAAATTCATATTGGATTAAACCATCTGTGATTAAAAAAAGATAGATAAAAAAACACTGATGTAAGGGAGAAATTTTATGTTGTTATTTTTTCATATTTATACTGTAAAATCGTTTGCGTGTTATTTGAACTCAATTAAATTTGTGAAAAAGATATGATTCCGCGGATTATGAAAAAAAAAAAATAATAATCACATTCTATACCAATATTCTACTCTTAATACAGAAGGCTGTTCGAAAAGGCAATCTTTTATATATATTTTATTATGATATATTTTATATATATCAAAAAAAAAATTAGAAATATATTATATTAATAGAATGTTAATATAATGATCACATTATATAATAATATATATAGACGGGGTATGCTCTGGGACGGAAGGATTCGAACCTCCGAGTAGCGGGACCAAAACCCGTTGCCTTACCACTTGGCCACGCCCCATTTATTTCTATTCGACACTAATAAACACTAATATTGGTACGGGTTATTCGTCAACTCCAGTCTAAATATCTATTATTTCGAAAATGAATTACTAGAATTTTTATACATGTAGACTATACATGTAGACATAGAATTAAACTGAATTTATTGATCATTACATATAATTCAATTAAGATATTGTACGAAAGTATGATTTATTCTATTCTCTTTTGATTTGAGATATAGAAGGATTTTTGATTGGGTGAGTTCAAATCAAAGAAAGTTTTTTGGTCTATCTTATTTATTTTTATTCATTTTTTTTTCGTCTATCAATAATACCCTATTTATAATAATAAAATATAATAATAAAAAACTCGATTCAATTTATTAATAACTCAATCAAAATAAATACAATTATCCCCAAAAACAAAATGTTTGTTATGCTTAATATTTTAAGTTTGATCTGTATCTACCTTAATTCTGCTCTTTATTCCAGTAGTTTTTTCGTCGCCAAATTGCCCGAAGCCTACGCTTTTTTGAATCCAATTGTAGATGTTATGCCAGTAATACCCCTGTTCTTTTTTCTCTTAGCCTTTGTTTGGCAAGCTGCTGTAAGTTTTCGATGATATTTTTAATAAAGTCCCAGACAAATTCATGATTTATTCGAAAAAAATTCGTGGAATTGATAAGATCAGATACGTCTTACACTCTCAATTCAAATATTGAAATTCTTGTACAACCGCGACAAATCCGGATCACCCCACTTTATTTCTTGGTGTCAAAATAAAAAAGGGTAGGGTATGTGGTATAAAAGTGGAGAATCTATTCTCTTTTTTCCTAAAAAAAAATCTTGGAGATTGTGTAATGCTTACTCTCAAACTATTTGTTTACACGGTAGTGATATTCTTTGTTTCTCTCTTTATCTTCGGATTCCTGTCTAATGATCCAGGACGTAATCCTGGACGTGAAGAATAAAAAATAAGGTTTTCTTTGCTTGATTTTAAACTGTTATTAGTAAGATTTTATCTATTCCACTTCTTTAACTATATAATTTTTAACTATATAATAAAAATAATATAATAAAAAAGAGCTCGCGATAAATTCGAAAGAAAATGCCAAGTCATCAATGAAAACGGAAAGAGAGGGATTCGAACCCTCGGTACGAAAAACTCGTACAACGGATTAGCAATCCGACGCTTTAGTCCACTCAGCCATCTCTCCTCTCAATTGAAAAAGGATAATACTATGTTACATTATAAAAAATAAGGCTTGAAAACGCCCGTCATAGTATATACTCTTATTTTTTGATTTCGTGATTTCGTCCGAAGGGGCTTTTTAGTTCCACGGCCCGGCCTGGTCAGTACTTAGCCGGGCCCGCCCTTTTGTTCCAACAAATCATAAATCAAAAGATTTATTAAATTTGAAAAAAATAAATAAATAAAGAAAAAAAATTGCTTGTTATTGCGATAAACAAAAAGAACCTTTTCAATTTCTATGATATATAATCAAACGGTATCGAATCAAAGTGCCATTTCTTTCTTAGTTAGTCCTTTTATTCCGGTTTAAATAAGAAAAAGGGAACTCTCGTTTCTTGCCACAACCCATTTTTGTGTTATGGCTTAAGTTCGAGACAAAACCTCGGGCAAAAAAGCACTTGTTATTTAGTTATTTTATTTAGTTATTTTGTTATTAAAGTGAAATGAATCCCCTTTTCCTAATCTCATTAGGTCCTCTGATACAAAAGGTAAACGCTCTAGTTTTCATGATTCTTTTCTGATCTTTTGTTTTAGTTTTGATTAGGGTCGACAAAAGGTCCATTTATATACAATAATCGGATTGTAGCGGGTATAGTTTAGTGGTAAAAGTGTGATTCGTTCTATAACCCCTTATATAGTTAAAGGGTCTTTCGGTTTGATTAATATTCATTCCGAACAAAAACTTTAGTTCTTAAAAGGATTGAATCCTTTACCTCTCAATGAAAAATTCGAGGAAGAATATACATTCTCGTGATTTGTATCCAAGAATCAATTTTAAATTGAAAAATTGGATTATGAGATTACGAAACATAATTTTTTTTATTGGATAAATACTTCCAATTGAATGAGTATGAGTAAAGGACCCATGGATAAAGATAAAAAGTGTATTTCTAATCGTAACTAAATCTTCAATTTTTCATTTCGATAGGGGGAATTGAAGCAAAACAGCTATTAAACAATGTCTTTGGTTTACTAAAGACATCGATAAATTGTTTTAGCTCGGTGGAAACAAAATACTTTTCCTAAGGATTCTTTCAAATAGAAGTAGAGAACGAAGTAACTAGAAAGATTGTTAGAATATAAACCCCCTCCTTTCTATAGGGATCGTCTAGAAAGCGGGTTGTTCTGAATAGATTTAGACATAAAAGCTGACATAGACGTTATGGGTCGGATTTTTTTATTTCGTTCATGTCTGAATCTGGGAATTTATCCATCTTCCATAAAGGAGCTGAATGAAACCAAAGTTTCACGTTCAGTTTTGAATTAGAGACGTTAAAAATGATGAATCAACGTCGACTATAACCCCTAGCCTTCCAAGCTAACGATGCGGGTTCGATTCCCGCTACCCGCTTTTACTTTATCGTTATAATCTTTAATATTCTAAAAATGAAATATTAATATTATTAAAATATTAAATAAAAAAATTGAATGAATCGAATTAATGTAATGCATCATTGACTTGAATACTAAATTCTTGGAATTCTTTCAACTATTTTTCCGAACAAGAAATATGAAAATTGGAGTGAAAAGCGTCCATTGTCTAATGGATAGGACAGAGGTCTTCTAAACCTTTGGTATAGGTTCAAATCCTATTGGACGCAGTTTATTTCCATATATATATATTTTTTCTATTTCTATGTCACGAAAGATATGATATTTTGAATAACTTGAATAAGAGGCGCTCTTATTACATATTAATTATTTCTTTAATATATATTAAAGAAATAATTAATATGTAATTTCTACAATTTCTTATAGAAATTCAAATTCTATATCAAATTATATAAATGAAATTGTAAATTAATGTACAATTATATAGTATATAGTCGAAGTATATTAATAGTAAAATAGATACTATTTTTATTATTATTATAGAATATATATAGAATAAAAGATAGATATTTATATAGAATAAATATAGAATATAATAAATATAGAGTTTAAAGATTTTCGTTTTTATCTTTATATTAAGGATAACTTCTTATAAATTAAGAAATTTTTTTTAGTTATTTATTAAATTTAGAATTGATAATAAATAATAAAGTTTATTAGAAACTATAAAGTCATAAGATCATAATAGAAAAGCATATTCTAAAGATTATATAGAAAGCTTCTAATTAATAGAAAGATTGATCAAGATTCAAAGTAATCACTTTCTTTATACTTGTTCCTGAAGTAGAAAACGTTCCATCTGATCCTGAATAGCCTCTTTCAAAAGGATTTCCGCTTCCTCGGTAAATGTCTTGGTAGAAGATATGATTTCTTGGAACTGCGGTTTATTCGTTTTTAAATAAGTACGTAACTCAACAAGAAATTTCCTTACCTGTCCAATTTCTAATGAAT